AAACCGGGTCGACTGATTCGTTTTAAATTTAAAATAGGTCTATATGCTTCTTTCCTATTCCTTCGATGTCGTAGGGTTAAAACCAAAAAATATTTGTTGTTTTCCACAAGTTCCCTTACGTTTTCGAGAAAACCCTCCCGTAAAAGTATTTTAACAATGTTTTCGGTGATGTTAGTAGATGCTATTCGAAGCGTGCCTTTTCTATTCATGTCAGCATTTCGTATAGAAGTTATTATGTCAGCAATAGTGTCCTTACCCATGATAAACTAAAAATTTTGTTGCTTCCGAATTTTTGATATAATCAACATGTTCTTTTTTTTTTAGGAAAATTATTAAAAGTATATACATGAGACATACTCTACTAAATTTATATTTATCTCTTTTATTTAAATACTATCACTATATCGCGGTTTCATCTCATCTTATAATACTTCAGGTGCTAATGAAACTATTTTAGTAAAATTTAACTGTCTCAATTCCCGGGCGATCGCACCAAAAACTCGAGTTCCTTTTGGATTTCCTTCTTGATCAATGACAACTGCAGCATTGTCATCATATCGTATTATCATACCGTTGTCACGTTTGAGTTCTTTACAAGTACGTACAATTACAGCTCTGATCACTTCTGATCTTTCTAGAGGCGTATTTGGTACTGCTTCCTTGATCACAGCAACAATAATGTCACCAATATGAGCATATCGGCGATTACTGGCTCCTATGATTCGAATACACATCAATTCTCGGGCCCCGCTATTGTCTGCTACATTCAAATGGGTTTGAGGTTGAATCATATCATTTTTTGAATCTGTTTTTTTAATGTTTGATGTAAAGTAAAGCAAAGGACGAAGTAAAAATAAAAAAAAAAAAAGAAAACCTGCAATTGTTTTTTTTTTATCCAAGATTTCTTTCCTTTGGTTCTACATTCCTATCCAGAAATAATGAATTGAGTTCTTATAGGCATTTTGGACGCCGCTATTGAAATAGCCTTTCGAGCTATATTTTCGGCTACTCCACTCATTTCATAAAGTATTCTACCGGGTTTAACGACAGCTACCCAATATTCGGGGGATCCTTTCCCCGACCCCATACGGGTTTCCGTGGGTCTTACTGTAACAGGTTTGTCTGGAAATATACGTACCCATATTTTTCCACCACGACGTACATTTCGTGTCATTGCTCGGCGCCCTGCTTCGATTTGTCTAGATGTGATCCAAGCGGGTTCAAGTGCTTGAAGAGCATATCTACCGAAACAAATATGATTACCTCGATAAGATATTCCTTTCATTCTTCCTCTATGTTGTTTACGAAATCTTGTTCGTTTGGGGTTATAGTTGATGGTTCTTTCTCAATTCCATCTCTACTACAGAACTGGACATGAGAGTTTCTTCTCATCCAGCTCCTCGCGAATGAAACGACTAAAAAAGATTTTATCAAGATATATAATTAACCATGTATATTCTATTTATAGATAATCTCAATGTCGTTTTTTTTTTTTATAACGTTATAACAAATCTTTTTTTTTTTACTTTTACCAGATCGGATAGATAAAATTTTATTAATTCAATAAAATATAAATTTCTTTTTTTTTTTTTATAACGTTATAACAAATCTTTTTTTTTTTCCTTTTACCAGATCGGATCGATCAAAATTTATCAATCCAATAAAATAAAACTTTCGCGGGCGAATATTTACTCTTTCAATATCTATTTCAGTTGTAGGGTTAGTCCATGACCTCTCCAAAAAAAGAATAGGTTCCTGGTTCGTTCCGCCATCCCACCCAATGAATCATTAAGATTCATTTAATTTTCAATATAATCTTCTGTATTCACGGGTTCCATCGTTCCCATTGCTTCTCGATTAATGGTTAGGTCTGAATTCTCCAACGGAGTCTTTAATGAAATTTTTTCTTAAGTCAATTTTCTCAGTTTTTATTGGCTACAGGCTCTTGATTTTTTTGTTATTCATCTAATTATGGATGAATCATTATTGATGCTTTATTACACTGTTTTTTATTAGATGATTCAGAGACCTTACATATTGGAATCCTATATCATTGATCTTTCCTTGCTCTCTTTCTCTCATCCTTCCATTTATCCGCATACTTTTTGATTTCGCTTCACAACTTAGAACTTCACAACTCATAATCAGATTGGTTTTTTTTTTTTGTTTATGCAAAAAAAGATTTCAGTTGCTACAATGATATGACCAATATAGTATATCTTGACTGGTTCTTTGGATCCAGATAATGCGAAGCAATGAGTTGGTTATTAGTGCTCTAGTTATTAGTTCATACTACAGGCTGGTCCATTTTTTTGAATCCTAGCCCTAAAAAAAACCAACGAGTCACACACTAAGCATAGCAATTATATAAAATGATCAATCGAATTTTTATTCAACCCTATAGAATTGCGGAATTTCTAATTTTTGTTTTGATTGAACATAAAAAGAGTTTGTTCTTTTTTGTTCTATTTCCATCAATGGGTAGACTGTAAAGACTTGT